ACGGTTATTTCATATCCCCCCTTTTCTTTACGTACTATTCTGCTTACTATACCGGCTGATGTAGCATTATAAACGGTATTATTACTCTTGCTACCATCAGGATAAATCTGACCCCTCCCTCTGTTCCCACCTACATATATGGGATATTTTAAGAAGTGAACGTCTTTTTTCGTAGTAGGGTCGGGGGAAAGAATAGGAAAGAGGATTTCACTATATTTCTGACCGGGAACAGGACCTATCACAAGAATATTTCTTTGATTAGGCCGATAAAACTGAAAAGAAAGATTGCCCATCTTTTCTTTCATTTCAGGAGAAATACGATCGGGGGGGGCTAATTCGAAGCCCTCGGGTAAAATAAGAACAGCTCCTACATTCAAAGCTCCCTTTTTACCATTAGCAAGAACTTGTTTCAGTTGCATATCATAAGGAATTCGAACAACTGCTTCAAATACAGTATCTGGAAGTACAGCTTGCGGAACTTCAATATCCACGGGCTTATTAGCTAAATGGCAATTGGCACATACAATTCGTCCAGTCGCTTCTCGTGGATTTTCATAACCCTGCTGCGCAAAAATAGGATATGCATTTGAAATAGATGTTCGAGTTATTACATATATCATGATCGATACATAAAAGGATCGAGTCATCTGTTCTTTTACCCAAGAAAAATTCTTTCTATTTTGCATGGTCCAATCATTGATCCCGGAATTTCTACAATAAATTTGATAGGTAACTAGTAGAATTCCCTATCCACAAGTTTGCCATTGTATTGATTGTACTGAAAGAATTGTACTGATAGAATATAGTATGAATACCTTGAATTGAAAAGTTGAAAAAGTAGAAGTATAAAGAATAAGTAAAATTTCAAATGATTTTTTTATACACGAAGAAAAATTCTGATTTGATTGATATAAAGAAATCTAATGAATTCTTTATTCATTCATTGAATGATAAATTACTACAAGCGAAGGAGATACACGATTTAAAAAATGGAAGATCCAATATTTCACAATTGTATCTAAAATCACTGGAAAAGTGGAAACAAGACCAGATAGAATCTGATCATTCTCAGCCAATCCAAAATCGTTGTAGATTGAACGGATCATTAGTTCCCAACCATGGGTCGAGTGAAATCCGATCCATAAATCAGTAACTAAAAGAATTGAAAAAGCTTTGATTGTGTCACTTAAGTTATAAAGAAATTCCTGAATCCAAGAATTCAAAAAGAAAAGTTCTTCATTACCCAGAACAAAAGAACCACTTAGAATAGCAAAAAATATTAGATTTGTCGAGAAATCCAAGATGATATGAAAATGAGATTCATTGTGTCTTTTGACTAATTGTATCGTTTCCTTGTGCATTCCTATACGAAGCCTTTGCATATGTGTTTCCGAGTATTCCTTTATCATCTCGTCCACTAGGAAAAGTTCTTCTAATTCCAGAAATTTTTCTATAACATTTTTCTCTTGAATATCATTCAAAAGGATTTCGGATTGTCCGGTATTCCACCAATTAAGAACCCAAGTTTCTATACATTTATTAAATGAGAGAGAAACCCACCAGGGCAAAAAGAATATAGACACAAGATAAGGGAGGGAAGCCAATGCTTTCTTTTTTTTCATTCTGTATCTGTGATGTGAATTGTTAATGAACCTGTTTCATTCGTCGATTCTATTCCTATTTTTCTTTTTGTATAAGAATTGAGTCTTTGGATATAGAATAGAACATAAAAGAAGGACCCTTTCAAATAAAACAAATAAAAAAAAAAGGGATATTTGATGAATCTATACTTCTTAGACTTTTTACTAGTATAAAAGAGTGAGGCTGGACGCCATGCGTATACGTATACAAAAGAGTTTTTTTGTACAAAGAGTTTAGATGCTTCTTAAGATATCTTAAGATATTTTATTAGAATTGTTCCATTTACGTCCTCCTGCTTTGAGATGTATAATGTATATGGATTGCTGTCTCAACGGAACAGGGAAATAGAATAGAGCATCTTTTTCTGGAATGAATTTTTTGAAGAAGCTTAAGTTGTTTTAAAAAGATAATTAGTAAGTTCCTTCTCTCATGCTTAGATTTCTTTTTCTCAGTTCATTTCAAAATACTTCAATTGGTATACGCAAGAAATAGGCCAATTCAGCAGCTTTTTGTTCAATTTCTCGTGGAGTCAAATTCTCATCAGTACGAGTTAAGGGAAAGGCTCCCTGGCCCCTGATTTCCATATAAAGGACACGACGAGGAAAAAGACCCTCTCTCGCCTCCATTCTGATTGATTGGATATCTTTCAGAAAGAAACGAAGAAAGATGCGACGATTTATTCCAGGAAATCCCCAACGAAAAAGGCACATTATCCCCCTTTTTCTATCGAATCGGTCATAACCACTGCCTACATTCCATGAAATTGTGCACCACAAATAAGAACTAATGAATAGACCCGCGATCCCATAGAAAGACATCACGATCCCTTGTGGGAAAAAAAGAATTTGCTGAGACGGAAATACAGATATCAGATTTTTACCAAGATAACTGGAAGTTCCAACCACTAAAAATCCTAGTGAACCTAAAAAAAGGATAAAGGCCCAGCAAAAATTACTTATCTTTTGAGACCCCGGTATAAGTTCTATCCATATATTTTCTGATCGCCAGTTCATACTATACTAGATCCAGTTGCATTCGATTGGAATTGAGAGAATAACCCAAATGAATTTTACTTCACTTTTCTTACTTGATCCCGAAGTAACTTTCATCGACTAGCAGTATTCTGACGTGAACCATTAGGAAGAATTGGTTAGGTATATTGAGTTTCTATTTCAAAGGGTTTCAAAAAGATTTGCTCATCCTTTTGAATTTCATTATTTAATTGATTAAGTTCTAACCGCGTATATATGCCTTAATACATTAATACATATATTATGCATCGGCATACATAAAAACTCTTTCATTTGTTTTCGAAAAAGTCACATATTGTATATCCTGCCATATTACATTAAAAAGTATCTGTATGATGATCCAGTGTTGTGACGAGATTTAGTCCCATCGTATTTAGACAATCTTATTTCTTTGGACATAAAGAGATAAAGAAGCCATTGCAATTGCCGGAAAGACTAGGCCTACTAAAGGAACAAAAATAGAGGGAAAGTTCAAATTGATCATAGAATGGGTACCTTGATTTCATATTTGTACCTATTCTAATTATAAATAGATCTTATGATAAGTCTATCTATTAGATAAAATATGAAGTATTTAATAATCACAAAGCGCTTTGTTTTTTTGATTACAATAAACTAAATGCTTATTTGATATAAAGAAAAATAACTGAACCTAGTGCTATACTTCCTTTTGAAAATTTTTTTTAATCTTGATTCAAGGGAAGGAAACCATGTAGCTGAAATAACTCCTTCAGAACACCTTTTAAAGGATTACGTGGTACGATTGGGTCGAATAAGCCCTTATGGAATGAATACTCAGCCACTTGTAAACCGTCGGGTACTGTCTGTTTCAATGTTTGTTCAATTACTCTTTTCCCAGTAAACGCAATGTAGGCATTAGGTTCAGCAATAATGATATCTCCCAACATACCAAAACTTGCTGTAACTCCACCAGTTGTAGGAGATGTAAGGATTGATACATAGAATAACTTTTTTTTTGATTGATAATCATATGAAGCAGAAGATATTTTAGCCATTTGCATCAAACTCAAACTCCCTTCTTGCATGCGTGCTCCTCCAGAAGCACACACAATAATGACAGGCAGAGATCGATTAGTAGCATACTCGATCAAACGAGTGATTTTCTCACCTACAACGGATCCCATACTACCTCCCATAAACTGAAAATCCATAACTCCAATTGCTATGGGAATACTATTTAGTTTACCTATGCCCGTTTGGACAGCTTCAGTTAAACCTGTTTTTTTTTGATAAAAAGATATGCGATCGCTATAGGGTTCCTCCTCTGAAAGAAATTCAATGGGGTCTATAGAGACCATATCTTCATCCATAGACTCCCAAGTACCAGGATCAATAAAAAGTTTGATTCTATCTGAACTACTCATGTTCAAATGATATCCGCAGTGTTCACAAATATTCATTTTTGACGTAAAAAATTTTTTATAATTTAATCCATAACAATCCTCGCATTGAACCCATAACTCTCTGTATTTTGTAGTTATATCAAAATTATTTGATATTTCTTCATTATTTGATATTTCTTCTTCAAAATTATTTGATATTTCTTCTCTTTCATTGAAAGAACTTTTACTAGTTTTTATACTCAAATTTTCACTTTCAATACTACTTTGACTTTCCGTACAAATGGAACTCTTAATGTAACTGTCGATACCACTGTAAATGGCACTATTAAGATTGATTTCAAAACGAAGATAAGTATCAATACAACTATTAATGTGATTATTCCAATTAGATTGAGTATCATACATAGAATAATAAGAGTAGTAATTGCTACTATTAGACCCACTATTCAAAGAATTAGAAAAAAAAAGATCTAGTTCACTCAAAAAAGAAATAGCATTATCAATATCAAAAATCTGATTTTCAATATCAAAATAGAAAGAATAACTGTCACCATTACTATTTCTAACTAAAAAAGTATCATCAGAGATCAAACTCCAAATATTTCTGCTATCAAATAAAGAATTGAGATAATTAATATTACTTAAACTAGAACTGTCCCAACTCGGAATCTTTTTCTCCGCATCATTTAAAAAAGGTTCTTCACTTCCACCGGTATGTCCAAGAGCATCAAGACTATCCATTGATTTACTTAATCCACACCTATGTTCTAACTTTTTGTTAGACAACATCGAATTGAACCAACATTTTTTCATAGAGCCTTTCTGCCCCCTATTTGATAAAAAATTAATACTAATAGATGAATAGTCATTTTATGAAAAAAAAATTTTACTATTTTTTTCTTTCTTTTTATTTCTTATCATAATTCAAATGAAGCATATGATCCAATCATTAAGATTGTTAATG